CAAAGAAACTATAAAAATGAAAGAATTGACAATAAGAACTATAAGTATACAAAAGAACTCTTTTTTTGTAATTCCTATGATGCAATTGGGGCTTATCGACAGAAAAGAATCCTTTTAGATAGTCCTTTGTGGCTTCGGTGGCGACTAGATCAACGTGTTATTGCTTCAAGAGAAGCTCCCATCGAAGTTCACTATGAATCTTTGGGTACTTATTATGAGATTTATGGACACTATCTGATAATAAGAAGTGTAAAAAAAGAAATTCTTTGGATATACCTCCGAACCACTATCGGTCATATTTCTCTTTATCGAGAAATGGAAGAAGCTATCCAAGGTTTTTGTCGGGCCTGCTTATATGATACCTATACTTAATCATATGGTCGTTAAATTCAAAAATTTTATGACAGACACCGGAGCGGGGGGAATTTGGGTTTCGCCGGTTCAACTAGGACTCGAGTCCCTGACCTGACTTTCTGTGCAATTTAAGATCGAGAAAAGGAAGTTTTCCAATCATTGACTCAAACCCATTGTCGAATCCAACTCATTGGAATAGGGAGATACATATGGCAGAACGGGCCAATCTAGTATTTCACAATAAAGTGATAGACGGAACTGCCATTAAACGACTTATTAGCAGATTAATAGATCACTTTGGAATGGCATATACATCGCATATCTTAGATCAAGTAAAAACTCTAGGTTTTCAGCAAGCAACTGCTATATCCATTTCATTAGGAATTGATGATCTTTTAACAATACCTTCTAAGGAATGGCTAGTACAAGATGCTGAAGAACAAAGTTTGATTTTGGAAAAACACCATCATTTTGGGAATGTACACGCAGTAGAAAAATTACGCCAATCTATTGAGATATGGTATGCTACAAGTGAATATTTGCGACAAGAAATGAATCTTAATTTTAGGATGACTGACCCGTTTAATCCAGTCCATATAATGTCTTTTTCAGGAGCTAGAGGAAATGCATCTCAAGTACATCAATTAGTAGGTATGAGAGGATTAATGTCGGATCCCCAGGGGCAAATGATTGATTTACCCATTCAAAGCAATTTACGCGAAGGACTTTCTTTAACAGAATATTTAATTTCTTGCTACGGAGCCCGAAAAGGAGTTGTAGATACTGCTGTACGAACATCAGATGCTGGATATCTTACGCGCAGACTTGTTGAAGTAGTTCAACACATTGTTGTACGTAGAACAGATTGTGGCACTACTCGAGGCATTTCTGCAAGTCCTCGAAATAGGACACTGCCAGAAAGAGTTTTTATCCAAACATTAATCGGTCGTGTATTATCAGACAATATATATATGGGTCCGCGATGCATTGCCATTCGAAATCAAGATATTGGGATTGGGCTTGTCACCCAATTCATAACTTTTCGAACACAATCAATATATATTAGAACTCCCTTTACTTGTAGGAGTACGTCTTGGATCTGTCGATTATGTTATGGTCGGAGTCCCACTCATGGCGACCTGGTTGAGTTGGGAGAAGCTGTGGGTATTATTGCGGGGCAATCCATTGGAGAACCTGGAACTCAATTAACATTAAGAACTTTTCATACCGGTGGAGTATTTACGGGGGGTACTGCAGAACATGTACGGGCCCCTTCTAATGGTAAAATCCAATTCAATGAGGACTTGCTTCAGCCTACACGTACGCGTCATGGGCATCCTGCCTTTTTATGTTCTATGGACTTATATGTAATTATTAAGAGTGAGGATATTCTACATGAGGTAACTATTCCACCAAAAAGTTTTCTTTTAGTTCAAAATGGCCAATATGTAAAATCAGAACAAGTGATTGCTGAGATTCGCGCGGGAACATACACTTTCAGTTTTAAAGAGAGGGTTCGAAAACATATTTATTCTGACTTAGAGGGGGAAATGCACTGGAGTACCGATGTGTACCATTTGCCCGAATTTAAATATAGTAATGTACATATTTTACCCAAAACAAGCCACTTGTGGATATTATCGGGGGGTTCATGCAAATTTAATGTAGTTCCTTTTTCGCTCCACAAGGATCAAGATCAAATAAACATTCATTCTATTTCTACCGAAAGAAGATATATTTCTAGCTTCTCAGTAAATGATGATGATCAAGAAAGACACAAATTTTTGAGTTCGGATTTTTTTGATAAAAAAGAAGATCTTTTTTTTGATTATTCAAAATTAAATCGAATCGTAGGGACTGGACATTATCATTTCATATATTCCACTATTCTCCGAGAGAATTCGTATTTATTGGCAAAGAGGCGAAGAAATAGATTTATTATTCCAGTCCAATCAATTCAAGAACAAGAGAAAGAATTTATCCCATATCCCGGTTCAGGTATCTCGATTGAAATACCCATAAATGGGATTTTCCGTAGAAAGAGTATTCTTGCTTTTTTCGACGATTCTCAATACAGAAGAAACAATTCAGGAATTACTAAATATGGGACGGTAGGGGCGCATTCAATCATCAAAAAAGAGAATGTAATTGAATATGGCGGGGTCAAAAAGTTTAAGCAAAAATACCAAATGAAAGTAGATCGATTTTTTTTCATTCCCGAGGAAGTACATATTTTATCCGAATCCTCTTCTCTAATGGTACGGAACAATAGTCTCATTGGAGTAAATACACAAATCACGTTAAATACAAGAAGCCAAACGGGCGGATTGGTCCGAGTGGAGAAAAAAAAAAAAAAGATTGAACTTAAAATCTTTTTCGGAGGTATCCATTTTCCTGGAGAAAAAGATAAAATATCTCGACACAGTGGTATCTTGATACCACCAGGAGCGGGAAAAACAAATTATAAGAAATCAAAACAATTGAAAAAATGGATCTATGTCCAACGGATCACACCTAGCAAAAAAAAGTTTTTTGTTTTGGTTCGACCTGTAAGCACATATGAAATAGCGGACGGTATAAATTTAGTAACACTCTTCCCCCAGGATCCCTTTCGAGAAAAGGATAATATGCAACTTGGAGTTGTCAATTATATCCTTTATGGAAATGGCAAAGCTATTTGGAGAATCTATGACACAAGTATTCAACTAGTTCGGACTTGTTTAGTCTTGAATTGGGATCAAGACAACAAAAGTTCTTCCGTCGAAGAGGCCCACGCTTCCTTTGTTGAAGTAAGTACAAAAGGGCTGCTTCGAGATTTCTTAAGAATCAACTTAGTGAAATCACATATTTTGTATATCAGAAAAAGGAATGATCCGTCGGGTTCCGGATTGATCTATGATAATGGCTCAGATCGTATCAATAAAAATCCATTTTATTCCACTTATTCCAAAGCAAGGATTCAGCAATCATTTATCCAAAACCACGGAACTATTCGTATGCTGTTGAATAGAAATAAGGAATCCCAATTTTTTATAATTTTGTCATCATCTAATTCTTTTTGCATGGGTCTATTCAACAATGTAAAAAATGACAATGGGATAAAAGAATCCATTAAAAAAGATCCTCTAATTTCAATTAGGAATTTGTTGGGCCCCTTAGGAACAGCCCTTCAAATTTCGGATTTTTATTCATCATTTTATCCTTTAATAACTCATAATCAGACCTCGGTAGCGAAATATTTGCAGCTTGGCAATTTAAAACAAACTTTTCAAGTACTTCAAAAATCTTATTTAATGGATGAAAATAGGAGAATTTATAATATCAGCCCATGTAGTAAGATTGTTTTGAACCCATTCAATTTGAATTGGTATTTTCTCCATCATTATTATCATAATAATAATTGTGAGGACATGTCCACAATAGTTAGTCTTGGGCAGTTTATTTGTGAAAATGTATGTATATCCAAAAAGGGACCACCCCTAAAATCGGGTCAAGTTTTAATTGTTCGCGTTGATTCTATAGTAATAAGAACGGCCAAGCCTTATTTGGCTACTCCAGGAGCAACTGTTCATGGGGATTATGGCGAAATCCTTTACGAAGGAGATACCTTAGTTACATTTATATATGAAAAATCGAGATCTGGTGATATAACGCAGGGTCTTCCAAAAGTAGAACAAGTGTTAGAAGTACGTTTAATTGATTCAATATCGATGAACCTAGAAAAGAGAGTTGAGGGTTGGAACGACCATATAACAAAAATTCTTGGAATCCCTTGGGGATTCTTGATTGGTGCTGAACTAACTATAGTGCAAAGTCGTATCTCTTTGGTTAATAAGATACAAAAGGTTTATCGATCCCAGGGGGTGCAGATCCATAATAGGCATATAGAAATTATTGTGCGTCAAATAACATCAAAAGTCTTGGTTTCAGAAGATGGAATGTCTAATATTTTTTTACCGGGGGAACTCATTGGATTGGTACGCGCGGAACGAACGGGACGCGCTTTAGAAGAAGCGATCTACTATCGAGCCATCTTATTGGGAATAACAAGAGCATCCCTGAATACTCAAAGTTTTATATCCGAAGCAAGTTTCCAGGAAACTGCTCGAGTTTTAGCAAAAGCCGCTCTTCGGGGCCGTATTGATTGGATGAAAGGACTGAAAGAGAACGTTGTTTTAGGGAATATGATACCCGCCGGAACCGGATTCAAAGGATTAGTACCCTCTTCAAGGCAGCATAACAACATTCTTTTTGAAAAAAAAAAAAAAGAATTTCTTCGTGGGGAAATGGAAATGAGAGATATTTTCTTCCACCACGGAAAATTTTTTGATTCTTGCATTTCAAAGAATTTATATTTATATAGTACATCAGATCGATCTTTTATAGGATTTAATGATTTTTAACTTAGCATAAGAAAGAGAAAGCGGATTCGTCCTTTTTACTATTTGTTTGATGTTTGATTTGTTCTGGTCATTTGATTTGTTAACTACTTAATAAATAAATAAAATAATTAATAAATTAATGTAATAAAGAATGAATAGAAAGTAATGGCTTGGCTCGTTTATAAACGACCAATTTCCGGTAGAAGAGAAGGTTCCATCGGAACAATTATTTATTTCAAGGTGCCTCGTCTCTCTATTTTTATGAATAATAAAAGAGAGAGAGAGGAAGTGTGAGGAGAAATGGTAAAAAGATATTGGAACATAAATTTGGAAGAGATGCTGGAAGCAGGAGTTCATTTTGGTCATGGTACTAGGAAATGGAATCCGCGAATGGCGCCCTATATCTATGCAAAGCATAAAGGTATTCATATTACAAATCTCACTAGAACTGCTCGTTTTTTATCAGAAGCTTGTGATTTAGTTTTTGATGCAGCAAGTAAGGGAAAACAATTTTTAATTGTTGGTACCAAAAATAAAGCAGCTGATTCCGTAGCGCGGGCTGCAATAAAGGCTCGGTGTCATTATGTTAATAAAAAATGGCTTGGTGGTATGTTAACAAATTGGTCCACTACAGAAACGCGACTTCATAAGCTCAGGGACTTGAGAATGGAACAAAAAACGGCGAGACTAAACCGTCTTCCGAAAAGAGATACAGCTATGTTGAAGAGACAATTATCTCGTTTGCAAACATATCTGGGCGGGATTCAATATATGACGGAATTGCCTGATATTGTAATCATAGTTGAGCAGCAAGAAGAACATACGGCTCTTCGGGAGTGTATCACTTTGGGAATTCCAACAGTTTGTTTAATTGATACAAATTGTGATCCCGATCTCGCAGATATTTCGATTCCAGCAAATGATGACGCTCTAGCTTCAATTCGATTAATTCTTAATAAATTAGTATTCGCAATTTGCGAGGGCCGTTCTAGCTATATACGAAATCCGTGATTAATAATAAGATAAATAAATTATTCTATTTTTGAACTCCATAGATATAGATTTGTGGAGTCGGATATTATTCCTGAATCGTACAAAAGAGATAAAAAACAGACTGTGTCAATATTGTGTGATTAGTTTAGTTGGTATACAAAATATACAAGTTGAGTGGTCAAGTTTAAAAGGAAAGGGTTGAATCAAAATAATTCTTTATTATTTTAAGTAAAGTTATATTTCTGTCAGAGGACAATATGAATGTTATATCATGTTCCATCAACATACTAATGGGGTTATATGATATCTCTAGTGTGGAAGTCGGCCAGCATTTCTATTGGCAAATAGGAGGTTTCCAAGTCCATGCCCAAGTACTTATGACTTCTTGGGTTGTAATTGCTATCTTATTAGGTTCCGCTGTTCTCGCTGTTCGGAATCCACAAACTATTCCAACTGACGGTCAAAATTTCTTCGAATATGTTCTTGAATTCATTCGAGACGTGACCAAAACTCAGATTGGGGAAGAGTATGGTCCATGGGTTCCTTTTATTGGAACTATGTTTCTATTTATTTTTGTTTCTAATTGGTCGGGTGCCCTTTTACCTTGGAAAATCATAGAATTACCTCATGGAGAGTTAGCCGCACCCACGAATGATATAAATACTACTGTTGCTTTAGCTTTACTCACGTCAGTAGCATATTTCTATGCGGGTATTTCAAAAAAAGGATTAAGGTATTTTAGTAAATACATTCAACCAACTCCAATTCTTTTACCCATTAACATTTTAGAAGATTTCACAAAGCCCTTATCGCTTAGTTTTCGACTTTTCGGGAATATATTAGCCGATGAATTAGTAGTTCTTGTTCTTGTTTCTTTAGTACCTTTAGTAGTTCCTATACCTGTGATGTTCCTTGGATTATTTACAAGTGGGATTCAAGCTCTTATTTTTGCAACTTTAGCTGCGGCTTATATAGGCGAATCCATGGAGGGTCATCATTGACGAGTTTTTGAAAGAGTCTAGTTTTTTTTGTAACTTAGTCCGTCCAATCAAGCAATGAATGCCCAACTCAACAAGATAATTTGCTTATGCTTAGGCAACATAAATAAAAAAGAAAGGATCTAGAGTAATAGCAAAAAAGATTCAGCGATTACTATTAGTAAATGAATTTTAAAGTCTAATAAAAAAAGGGAAAGAGATCTTTTCGATCTCTTTCCTAAAATTCGGATTCGGTCTATTTTGATTTTTTTATATCATATCTCCCTTCAATGAAAATTATCTCTTTACATTAATTGTTTTGTTTATTCAATTTCAATATTTTGAGTCCTATATTGAATAGGAATTTTTGTGGTATCAATTTATGGTGGGTGATTTTAAAAAGGATGTTCTATAGAATGATTCCCAATTCAGTCGATTTCATTCAATTCAATGATTGACCAAAATCCAATTTTTATAAATAATAAATTGCATGAATTTAGCTCAATTAAATACTCTTTGTTATTTTTTTTCTATGCAACGATTCGGTCTGATGAATTCATTAATTCAAATTAGATCCATGTAAGATAATGATAAAAAAGGAAGAGACGAATTTACAACAAACGAGATTAAAAAAAAAATGTTATTTTTTAGGAAAGGGGTTAAAATTAGGTATATGTAAGTTAATGGCTATACACTAACTCTTGCGCATCCTTTAAGATTTAAGAATCTGATTGAAGCTAAGATAGAAGTAGAGTAGTTGGTTTCCATTATGAAAGAAAGACGTGTATATGTGATATTAGATATTAACTAGTTATATATGAACTCAAGATAGATCTAATCTATCGCATTGGACTGTTGTATATTTAGATAGGGATTCCAATAGGAGTTCTTCTGTTTCGTCTTTGATTCGAAATTGAATCAATAAATATATGAAATAAACTAAAGACAAATAATGGAAAATTCAAATAATGGTTTGGAAAACAAAAGTGGACGGGTAAAGGGTGTATGTATGCATTCACAAAAATCCTTTGGATAGGAACTAAAAAAGAGATATGGAAATAGTTCTTTCTGAAAGTTCAATAATGAATATTATTACTTCAATTCTCAATTCGAAATTTTTAGTTACTTCAGCTGGTTGAATCTTAGCGACGGAATAATTAAGCCAAAACTCATTGAATGATTGTATCATTAACTATTTCTTTTTATTTATTTTCGTGCGAGGAATTTATCATGAATCCATTGATTTCTGCCGCTTCCGTTATTGCTGCTGGGTTAGCTGTAGGACTTGCTTCTATTGGGCCTGGGGTTGGTCAAGGCACTGCTGCGGGACAAGCTGTAGAAGGTATTGCAAGACAGCCCGAGGCGGAAGGAAAAATACGAGGTACTTTATTGCTTAGTTTGGCTTTTATGGAAGCCTTAACTATTTATGGTTTGGTTGTAGCATTGGCCCTTTTATTTGCCAATCCCTTTGTTTAGTCCTATAAATACGAGAATTCTTTATTTTTTTTATGGATTAAGACTTACCCCTTGCTTTTTTAAAGTATATCAAGATTTCACTCCTACAATTCCTTTTTCGTTGGACAATAATCTATGGGAAGGATTTATTTGAGGATGAGGAATTACCGCATCGACTCGCCTCCTTCCTTACCCTTTTTCTTAGTTCAAAGTAAAGCCTTTTTTTTTTATTTAAGGAGTATTTCAACAAATGAGGTTTTTCGCTATTGACATGAGACTTGGTCCCTAATTCTAATAATGATAATTCTTTTTGGTATTTTTTTGTAATTGAAAAAAAAAAAAATTTCTATAGAAATAGAATCCATTTTTGATTCTTTATAGCTCAATTAAAATGAATAAAATCCATATAGAAATAGAAAGGAAAAATAGAAAAAGAATTGAAAATGATATAATACAAAAAGAGACAGAGTTCCTTTTTTTTAGTCCACATAAAACAAAATAGGAGATCATATGAAAAATGTAACCGATTCTTTCGTTTCCTTGGGTCACTGGCCATCTGCCGGGAGTTTCGGATTTAATACCGATATTTTTGCAACAAATCCAATAAATCTAAGCGTAGTGCTTGGTGTATTGATCTTTTTTGGAAAGGGAGTGTGTGCGAGTTGTTTATTTCAAGAATAGGCTGGATCCACCCAGCTGCACTATTTTTGTTCGAGCTAGGAAGGAAAAGAGTGCATCATCCCACGAATTACTTCTGAATCAATTCAAAAATCCTATTTTAGAACCATAGCATTTCGTGATTCATTCATTGGTATATTGACTCTGATTCTCTATTAACCAATAATCTGGGACCGTTAATATGGTTAAAGCCAAACTGTTTGAAGTTCAGATGCAGCATGGTACTCTTTCTACTACTATGTTTAGTTTAGAAATACATAGTTTATAAAATAAAGAATTTTTTTTTAGACAATACAGAAATCAAAACGAATGATTCGAATCTTTTTCGATGTAAAACACTCATATCGATAAAATGATTTGAGCCTTTTTTACAATGCTGAATTGATGACCTATGTATAAAGTTAGAAGAATTCTTTGGATTTGAAAGAAAAAAAAGAAACAACTTTGCTGACAATTACAAAATTAAACATTATAATTATAAATTTTCTATTAATTCTAAATTCTATATTATACAAACAAATATATTTGATTTGATATATTTCTATATTTGATATATTTTTGTCAGAAGAATCCTCCGAATATTGTAGTCTTGGATTATGATTATTGATCAGTTTCAATATTGTGAAATATGAGTAGAGATCCATATTTTAATTAAAATACGAATAGATAAAAGAGGGAGAGGATAGGCTCATTACGCGAAAATAAATATATATATATATATATTTATTTATATATAGTATATGTGTATCTATATGTATGGGAATGAATTCTCTATCAATTATATATAGTATATGTGTATCTATATGTATGGGAATGAATTCTCTATCAATTAAGTAATTGATAAGTAATTGAGCGTGAGAGCCAAATGAATCGAAAGATTCATGTTTGGTTCGGGAAGGGATCATAGAATTTTCGAAATGAAAATGAATGGAAAGATAATCTACTTTCATTAAGTGATTTATTAGATAATCGAAAACAGAAGATCTTGAATACTATTCGAAATTCAGAAGAATTGCGAAGGGGAGCTGTTGAACAGCTGGAAAAAGCCCAGGCCCGCTTACGGAAAGTGGAAATGGAGGCAGATAAGTTTCGGGTAAATGGATACTCTGAGATAGAACGAGAAAAATTGAATTTGATTAATTCAACTTATCAAATTTTGGA